ACGTACAATAATTTCTATATGCCTATTATGTATCTGCACCCCCTGGGATCGATAAACCTTTTGGACCTTATTAACCAAAGAGATACGACTTTGCACTATAGTTAGCTCAGCACCAATCAAGAATGCCCAAGGAATTCCGAGAATTCTTGTTATACATTTGTTCCAACCCTCAATCCTCTTTTCGAGATTCATCGATATTGAATCAATCGAACGCACTTCTAACACCTGTTCAACTTTTGGAAGACCTTGCGTTATATCACCAGATCTTGATTTTTCATATATAAATGTAACTAACGTATCTCCTTCGTAAAGGATTTCTCCATAATGTCCATGAACAGTTGCTCCTGGAGTAGCCAAATAAGGCTTAGCTGACCGTATTACCACAGAGTCAACTTGAACAATTAAAACTTGACCCGATTTTAAATGCGGTCCTTTTTTGGCTATACATACATTTTCACAAATAAACTGCCCAAGACTAACGATTGTAGATGTCTCTTCACAATAATTGGAATGGAGAAAATACCAATTCAAATTGAATACATTCAAAATGATGTTACTGCATGAATAGGGATTATAAATTTTACCATTTTCATCCAGTAAAAAATATTTAAGTATTTGAAAAATCTGTTTTAAATTGTCAAGTTGCAAATAGTTAGTTACCAAGATCTGATTATGGGTTATTAAATGGGAAAATAAATCAAAATTATAAATTGGAAGGCCCGTTCCTAAGGGGCCCAACGAATTCCTAATTGGAATTAGGGGGTCCTTTTTGATTGATTCTTTTATCACATTGGGAGATTTTACATCGTTGAATGGGCCTATTCGAGAACAATTGGATGATGACAAAATTATCAAAGATTCAGATTCCTTATTTCGATTCAACAAGGTATGAATAGTTCCTTGATTTGGATTAAGGGATTCTTGAATCCTTGCCTTGGAATAGCAATAAATGTAAGAAAACGGATTGACATTAGCGCGGTCTGATCCATTCTCAGAGATCAATCCTGAACCTGACAGATCGTTCCTTTTTCCGGTATACGAAATAGGTGACTTCGCTAAGTCGATTCTTAGAAAATCTCTAATTAAACCATTTGTCCTTATTTCAACAAAGGAAGCACAGGCCTTTTCGATCGAAGAACTTTTTTTGTCTTGGTCCCAATTCAACACTAAACAAGTCCGAACTAATTGAATACTTGTGTCCCAAATTTCAAGAATTGGGTCGTAATAAAGGATATAATTGACAACTCGAAGTTGGAGATTATCACTTTCTTGCAAGAGATCCGGCGGGAAAAGTTTTCCTAAATTTATACCATCCGTTTTTTTATATGGGACTACAGGTTGAACCAAAACAAAATACTTTTTTTCATACCTGGAAAGTTTCATTCGTTGGATATAGAGCCAATTTGTCAATTTTTTGTATTCTTTGGAATTTTGTTTTCCCCCTCCTGGTGGTATCAATCGGAATGCCTTATTTGTCTTTCCAGGAAAATGGATATCTCCAGAAAAGATTATCAGTTTAAATTTTTCTGCTTTTTTCTTCACTCGGACCAATCCGCCTACCCGACTTCTTATATTTAAAGTGATTTGTGTATCTACCCCAATAATACTATTGTGCCGTACCATTATGGAAGAAGATTCGGCCAAAATGTGGACTTCCACGGGAATAAAAAAAAATGGATTTACTTCCATTTGGTATTTTGGCCAAAATACCTTGACTCCTCGATACTCAATCAAATCCTCTTCATTGATGATTGAATTCAGTTCTCTAGTCTCATATTTAGTAAGTCCCGAGCTCTTTCTTATATATCGAGGATCATCGAAATAAGCAAGAATACTATTTATACGGAGAATACCATTTCTGGGGATTTCAATTGAGATACCTGAAGAAGGTATTCGTTGGTTCTCGCCTTCTTGAATCGATTCGAGTGGGATGATGAATCTATTTCTTCGCCTCTTTGCCAATAAATCAGAATTCCCGTCGAGAATGGCCGGATATCTGAGATTACAACGACCAGTACATGTGATTCGATTAAGTTCTGAATAATCAGGAATGCTATCTCCTTTTTTATTTTTAATAGAAAAATACGAACTAAAAAATTTGTGTCTCGCTTGATTATTAGTTACTGAGGGGTTAGAAATATATCTTCGCTTGACAGAAAGAGAATAAGCGTTCATTTGATCTTGATCCTTGTGGATCGAACAGGGGCCTAGACTGGATCTCCAGGGCTCCCCTAATAATATCCATAAATGACTTGTTTTTGGTAAGAGATGGATATTACCATATGTAAATTCAGGTGCATGGTACACATCGGTATTCCAGTGCATTTCGCCCTCTGAGTCAGAATAAATATGTTTTCGAACCTTCTCTTTCAAATTCAAAGTGGATGTTCTCGCGCGAATCTCAGCAATCACTTGTTCTGATTCTACATATTGATCGTTTTGAACTAAAAGAAAACTTTTGGGCGGAATATACACATTGTGTATAATATCTTCACTCTCAATAGTTACATACAAGTCTCTAGAACATAGAAAAGCAGGATGCCCATGACGTGTACGTGTCGGATGCACCAAATCCTCATTGAATTTTATTTTTCCATTAGAAGGGGCTCGCACATGTTCTGCAGTACCCCCTGTGAATACTCCGCCGGTATGAAAAGTTCTTAATGTTAATTGAGTGCCCGGTTCTCCAATAGATTGGCCTGCAATAATACCTACAGCTTCTCCCAATTGAACCAGGTCGTCATGAGCTGGACTCCGGCCATAACATAATTGACAAATCCAAGATGGGCTCCTACAAGTAAAGGGGGTTCGAATAGAGATTGGTTGTGCTCTAAAAGTTATGAATCTATTGACAAGTCCAACCCCAATATCTTGATTTCTAGTAGCAATGCACCGCGAACCTATATATATATCATCTGCTAATACACGCCCAATTAATGTTTGGATAAAAATCCTGTCCGTCATCATCCCATTTCGAGGACTTACAGAAATACCTCGAACGGTGCCACAATCTGTTCGACGTACAACAATGTGTTGAACTACTTCAACAAGTCTGCGCGTAAGATATCCTGCATCTGATGTTCGGATAGCGGTATCCACAACTCCTTTACGGGCTCCGTAACAAGAAATAATATATTCTGTTAAAGAGAGTCCTTCGCGTAAATTGCTTTGAATGGGTAAATCAATCATTTGCCCTTGGGGATCCGACATTAATCCTCTCATACCTACTAATTGATGTACCTGAGATGCATTTCCTCTGGCTCCCGAAAAAGACATTATATGGACTGGATTAAAAGGATCGGTCATCCGAAAATTAGGAGTCATTTCTTGTCGCAAATATTCACTTGTGGCATACCATATCTCGATCGATTGACGTAATTTTTCTACCGCATGTACATTCCCATAATGATGGTGTTTTTCCAAAATAAAACTTTGTTGTTCAGCGTCTTGAACTAGCCATCTTTTAGAAGGTATTGTTAAAAGATCATCAATTCCTAATGAAATGGATGCGGTGGTAGCTTCTCGGAAACCCAGAGTCTTTACTTCATCCAGGATATGTGATGTATATCCTATTCCATAGTGATCAATAAATCGACTAATAAGTCGTTTCATGGCAGTTCCGTCTATCATTTTATTGTAAAAGACGTGAGTGGCCCGTTGTGCCATCAGTACCTCCATATTGCGCTGAGTAGAATTTGACAATGGGTTTGAGTCAGTGATTGGAAAACTTCCTTTTCTAGATCTTGATTCGCGTAGAAATTCCGCAGTTATAGTCCTAGTTAAACCGGCGAGACTCGCATTCCCGCTGGTAGCCTAGAATTACAAAAGCCCTGCCAAAACCCCTGTACGGCTTCGTCTATTCCTCGATAAAGAGAAATATGACCAAGAGTGGTTCGAATATATATATAAAGAATTTCTTTTTTTATACTTCTTACTATTAGATAGTGTCCATAAATCTCATAATAGGTCCCCAAAGATTCATAGTGAATTTCGATGGGAGCTCCTCTTGCAGCAATAACGCGTTGATCTAGTCGCCACCGGAACCACAAAGGACTACCTAAATTGATTCGTTTTTGCCAATAAGCTCCAATTACATCATAGGTATTACAAAAAAAGGGTTCTTTTTTTTTTTTATACTTATAGTTATTATCTTCATTTTGATAGTTTCTACGATTACATGGATTATACCTATTTACACAAATACCCCGACGATTTCCACTCGTTAAGACATAGAGTCCACTAAGCATATCTTGAGTTGGTGCGGAAATGGGATCTCCAATAGTTGGAGACAAAAGATTCATATTAGAAAACATAAGTAAACGTGCCTCTGATTGAGCCTCCGCAGATAAAGGCACATGAACAGCCATTTGATCCCCGTCAAAGTCTGCATTGAAGCCCTTACAAACTAATGGATGTAAACAAATAGCACGTCCTTCCACTAAAACGGGTAGGAATGCCTGTATGCCTAATCTATGCAGAGTAGGTGCTCTATTCAGCAATACAGGATGGTCATCCAGAATTCTCTGAAGTATTTCCCATACAATCGGTTTTTTTTTTCGAATTTGACTCTTAGCAACTCCTATGTTTGAAGCAAGATGTTTTCTAATTAGGTCACGAATTACAAATGCCTGGAAAAGTTCTATTGCTATTTCGCGAGGCAATCCACATCGATGTAATGCAAGTGAAGGGCCCACGACAATCACTGACCGCCCTGAATAATCGACCCGTTTACCAAGCAGAGTCTCGCGAACTCTTCCTTCTTTCCCTTCAATTACATCTGAAAGCGACTTGTAAACTCTATTATGGTCATCCCTCATTGGTTGTCCGCAGATTCCATTATCAAGAAGTGCATCCACAGCTTCTTGTAACAATTTTTCCTGAGATATTATTAATTCTTCTGGCGTAGCTATACTTGTTGTTAATAGATCTGTAAGAGTATTATTCCGATAGATAATTCTTCTATAGATTTCATTAATATCCGAGGTCACTAGTTTATCCTC